GAGAATAACTGGATTCTAATTCGTATTAAGGATGGGCTAAAAAAAGACTTCATTGATATTTCCCAATTTGAAAGATATCATATATATCCATTTCGTTTGAGCAGAAACAATAGATGAATCAAAAAAGTTCTGTACCATGAACTTTGTACCGCGCATGTCACTTAGACGGACCCTTGAAAGTAGCGTAAGCAAGAGTGAAGAAATAGAATAAATATGAAAGAAAATACGAAATGAAAAAAGAACGGTTTTTTTTTTACTGTGTATCCTGTCTTTTCCTATCCTTCAACTCCTATAAAATAAACTTGGAAATTTTTTAGACAACTGCGCTTTTTGGATATATATGAAGACTTAACATTCTTTTTGAGTGAGAGAAAGCGCAGTATGAAAAAACCAGAAAGGAAAAAGAAATAAAAAAAGAAAAGGGAGCATAATCTCATTTTGTTCTTTACTATACATACATCTATTTTTTACCCATCTCCAAAAATAGGGATATCTATACATCTAGATGAATAAATTATGTATTGCGCTCTAGACCATTAATATGTATCCCGATCTGTCTCAATTAATTTGTAAAAGGTATGAATATCTTTTCGATACATTATTCACGTGTCAGGAACCAGATTTGAACTGGTGACACGAGGATTTTCAGTCCTCTGCTCTACCAACTGAGCTATCCCGACCATTTTCCGTGCATTATCCTAGTAGAGTGCTTGTATCTATGTAATATCTATGGAAATTAAATAGACTAAAAAAAAGTATTCCAAAATTTGCCCTAGTCCCCGAATTTTTGAGATCTTCAAAAAGAAGACTTTCTTTGTGAATGTAAGGATAATGATATGGACTGTGAATAATTCAATAATGGGAATTCCTTGACCATATATGTTCATTTGTACAGGTATCGTATCTATTCAAACCAAATTGGGGTAAGATCCAAGGATTTCTGTTCGGATCCGTTTGTGAAAGAGTAGAATGAATGAGAAAGATATTGAATTTTCTTTGAACCACTTATGAAAAAAAAAAAAGGATAAATAAATAGTTAAGAAGTAAAATGGGCTTTTTATTGGGGTGGGGATAGAGGGACTTGAACCCTCACGATTTCTAAAGTCGACGGATTTTCCTCTTACTATAAATTTCATTGTTGTCGGTATTGACATGTAGAATGGGACTCTCTCTTTATTCTCGTCCAATTAATCAGTTTTTCAAAAAAAGGTCTATCAAACTCTGGAATGAATGATTTGATCACTGAATATTAGATTCTTCCTTCAACTTCGATTGGAATAGATCCACTCTGAATTTTGCATATATTGCATATATATATATTCAAGTCGTGATTAATCGTTTGATATGCCAGTATGTATACGTACGTATTAGATATATACGTCATCCTTTCTTTAATTTCGATAGAAGAATTCCAGTTATCAACGCAACGTAGTCAACTCCATTCGTTAGAACAGCTTCCATTGAGTCTCTGCACCTATCCCTTTTTATTCTAGTCTAAACCCTTGTTTTTCTAAAAATAAAGATTTGGCTCAGGATTGCCCATTTTTAGTTCCAGGGTTTCTCTGAATTTGGAAGTTACCACTTAGCAGGTTTCCATACTAAGGCTCAATCCAATCAAGTCCGTAGCGTCTACCAATTTCGCCATATCCCCTTTTTAGACAAGGATCGGGTTTTAATTCCACCCACTTATCATTTATCTTGGAACCGTTGAATTCATTATATTTATATAATGATTCCTATATCGAAATAGTGTATACTCCTATTTTTTCTTTTTTTGGATATCCCCTCTCGTTTCATCTCTATTGTATGAACCCTATTTGTTTCAATCAGAAATGATTCTATCATTGATGTATCCGCAATTCAATATAGATAGATATATCCCACATATATATATGTCTTCCTCCCCTTTCGTTTTTGCAGCGCGATTTGGAATACTGGAAGGGTCGATATTCCTTCTTCTTTTTTTTCGTCCTATCTCATCCTTTTTCAAACGAAATCAGAGGAATGTCTGATTAGAATTTTGATTGTTGTATCTTTATCCTTATCTTATACTTTTCTTAGAACCGATCCGCTATACTATAATATAATTAACATAATTTGTTCTAACTATTCCATTCTCAAAAATCTTATTATCATAAAAAGAATTTCTATTCTATTTATATTTATAAATATTATATAATAATGTAAAAATTCTAAATATGAAAATAAACGGAACGTATATTATCTATAATGATAATGTATTAAGAATGAAAATTCTAATTAGTCAGATATTTCCATTATTAATTTAATTAATATTATTAGAATAGAATTTAGTCATATTTATTATAGTTATATAATATGTTATATATTATATATAATTTCTTATATAATATAATTTCTAATTAGTTATATTATTTATAACTATAGAAAGAATTGTGAACTATAATATATAGATATAGTTCATATTAAATTCTTAGCTAATAGCTAAGATCCGGTAGTTTCTTGAATTCCTATACATTATTTCTATTTCTGTTATGTGAGCCCGCTTAGCTCAGAGGTTAGAGCATCGCATTTGTAATGCGATGGTCATCGGTTCGATTCCGATAGCCGGCTTTTTTCTCTATCGATTTTTTCCATGATTGGTAATCTTTCCTCCCCCTTTCTCCAAACGTTGAGTCACTAATCTATTATGTCGTGGTAAATGAAAAAAAGTTGATTAGAGCAATTAGATCTATATAGAACAAATCATAAAACAGAGCCTTAATTTCCTATATATACAAAAAATCCGGATATTGACACAATTCATTTCATTCTACTTTGTAATACTTCAGTAGATTTAGCTTTGCTTTGTTTATCCTTTAGTTTAGTTCAGTCTTAATTTAGATTTCTTCTGTAAAATGAAATTTCAATAAAATAAAAAGGAGTCTTTATGTCTCGTTACCGAGGACCTCGTTTCAAAAAAATACGCCGTCTGGGGACTTTACCGGGATTAACTAGTAAAAGACCTAGATCCGGAAGTGATCTTAAAAACCCATTGCGTTCCGTGAAAAGATCGCAATATCGTATTCGTCTAGAAGAAAAACAGAAATTGCGTTTTCATTATGGTCTGACAGAGCGACAATTACTTAGATATGTGCATATCGCTGGAAAAGCCAAAGGGTCAACAGGCCAGGTTTTACTACAACTACTTGAGATGCGTTTGGATAATATCCTTTTTCGATTGGGTATGGCTTCGACCATTCCTGGAGCCAGGCAATTAGTTAACCATAGACATATTTTAGTTAATGGTCGTATAGTGGATATACCAAGTTATCGCTGCAAACCTCGAGATATTATTACTACGAAGGATAAACAAAGATCGAAAGCTCTGATTCAAAATTATATTGCTTCCTCCCCTCACGAGGAATTGCCAAACCATTTGACTATTGACTCATTCCAATATAAAGGATTAGTAAATCAAATAATAGATAGTAAATGGATCGGTTTAAAAATAAATGAGTTGTTAGTCGTAGAATATTATTCTCGTCAGACTTGAACCTAACGAACATAACAAAGAAAGGGAAAGGGGGTTCAAACAATTATGTCCTCTTTTCAACGAAGTAAATAGATCTAAGGGCCTTGAATCCACATTTTTCTCATTCACCTATCGCAAATTGATCCGCAGTAGGATTTTTTGTCTTTTTTGCTCTTTTTCCGCGATATTTGTATTTTATGTACTCGTACGGAAGAAATGTAATTAGGAATGGGGATTCTCTATCAAAAAACAAAAAGCTGTTGGAATAATGATATGAATTGTTATTTGATTTGATATATTGCGGTCGGTAACGCTGGTGAATTAACAGAAACGGAAAGAGAGGGATTCGAACCCTCGGTAAACAAAAAGCCTACATAGCAGTTCCAATGCTACGCCTTGAACCACTCGGCCATCTCTCCTACATAATCTTATTATTGACCAGAAACCGAGTGAATAGCGAGTTATTCATATTATTTTATTGCAGTACAGGCACGACCAATCAACGGCTTCATAGAAATAAAAAATGCCTTTCAAATTTGATATTTATCAACAACAACTTCTCTTATCATCTACCCCATAGATCTATTACAAATTCATGAATCGTACCATGGATTTTTCTATTTCATTTCAATTGTATAATGTCCATCCCTTTTCCCTCTTGGATCATAACCAAATCCAAATTTCTCGAGTTTAAGTTATAAGAATCTATAGTAAAATAAAGTTCTTAGTTATTCAACTTAGATGAAATGAAGTAATAGCTCCGCTCATTTGTACGAAATTTATATGAAATTCAATCTGATTCAAAAGTCTCTTATCTCTCTTTGTCTGATAAAGGGTACAATTTGAGCGGAAGGTACACATCTTTTTTTTAGAATTTTTCTGTTTTTATGTTATTTTGTACTGTACAATTCCCTTGTTTGTGGGAGCATTTACCCCGAAGGAGTAATGAGAAGAATTATAGAATGGATTGCGAATTATGCCTAGATCTCGGATAAATGGAAATTTTATTGATAAGACCTCTTCAATTATAGCCAATATTTTATTACGAATAATTCCGACAACTTCAGGAGAAAAAAAGGCATTTACCTATTACAGAGATGGTGTGATTTGATTCTTTTTTCTTGTTTTTTTTTTAGCCCTCACTTCCGTCTTACGAGAAAAAGACGCGGTTCGGAATAGAAAGAACCAAATTATTGAAATAAAGCTACGCTTAGTGAAGGTAAAGTTTGGAGATAGAACAACTCCTTCTGTCGTGTATCCTCGATTGATCCAGCCTCAGATACTTTAATTGTCAATTGTCGATTTTAGTATTGAACGAAAGGTTACATCTATGGGTTCTGTATTGCGGGTCAATCCTACTCCACTAATACCAATAGGCGGCATAGGGGAAAAAGCACTACACTAGGAATCAACAACACGAAAACTTTGTTATAAATTACCCTTTTCCTTAGCGGTATCGGGACTAACAAGAATGGTTGGGACAACAAACATCCATCTCGTTTGTACT